ATGGGGAAGGAGTGGACTCTAGGTATATTAATAATTGATTGAGTAATCGATTGAGTAATCGATTTGTATCAATTGTTTAATTGATCGTTTTGCGAAGCTTTATTTTTAAAAAGCTTGTCTCTCTTTCAAAATTCTACTGGAAAAACAATAATGAATAAGAAAATACAATAATGAATAATAACCATTCGATCAAACAATGAATGATTACTATAGTTTAGTTGTATTTCAAAACTCAAATCTACGCATGATAGGAAATTTTTTCCAACCGAATTCCTCCTAAATATTCTATTTGGATAAACCAGTTCTTACCAGAATTATGGATATTACAATGAGAAAAAACCAATCCCTAGTTTTTTCTTTATTTGTTTCTCTCTTTCTTTACTTTCACTGTTCTAAGAACAAATCGTTCTGCTATTAGATTACGACGATACTTACTTTCTACTGGAAGTGACTAGTGGTTGTCCAAAGAGGTTCTACACATAATAAAATTAGATCTTTCTTCCGCAGAACTTCGTAAATGATCTGTTAATGGCTCAATCAATGACTTCTTGGGATGGGAAATCAAAAAAAAAAATTCCTTGGTTTTGTTTTCTTTTGCTATAGTATATTCCCATACTATTCTTCCTCTATTGATTCTTTCGATGGATCCCGGAACCTATATATAAAATTATAAGAAACCTAGGAATTAGAAGAATGGGCCTTCGATTATTTTGGGTTGATCGAAATCGAGTGGATGTAGCGAAAAAAAGAAATCGAATTAGACTGCTATTTCGATGTACTAGTCTACTATTTAGATTAGATGTACATCTAATATTTCATATACATATTGTAAATTGATCTATATAAACCCTCCATTTAGATAAAGTCTATATCTGTATACAATACAACTATATATGATAATATCATTGTATACAATATTAGATAATATAAAATACTCTAAAGAGTGGTAGAAAGGACTATATATAGTCCTTTCTACCACTCTTTAGGATTCCAACCAGATCATTTCATTTAAGACTTGGAATTTTCTTTTAATCCCTTTCTTTCATTTCTTCAATCATTGAAAAAAGGATTGATAAGACCTAATAATTCAGATTCCAATTAATCATTTTGACTGACTGTTTTTACGTAGATAATAAGTAAAAAGGCAGTAGGAACTAGAATGAACAGTGCAGTAGCAATAAATGCGAGAATATTGACTTCCATAATTTCATTATTTCTTTTTTTTTTCTTCGCAATAACTCGGGATGTAATCCCATAGAGATGAGAAATTTAACTCCTGTAAATTCATTGGGATGAATTGATCCTGATGATACCGAATCGGATCAATATTATGAATAACAATATCTGATCTATCAAATCGATTCATCGTCGAGAATTGAATAGTATAACATAGGAAGATCCTTTATCCATACCAATTCCGAAATGGGATTTTTTATTGGATCAGGAATCCCATTGCATTTTTCATCCTCTTCCCCTTTTTCTTTTCTATAACCTACTGTCTTCCTTATCTTATACAACTCTCCTTCCTGTGTATTATACTTACAATTATGAGGTATTATATGACCGGTATTCTATGGGTCACACACAGACCCAAACGAGGTGAGATGGAAAAAAAAAAGGGGATTAAATAAAAAAGATAAAATATTCCAACAAATTTACTGAAAAGGGTCCTTGCTTGGTCTTTTCTTTTATTTTATTAGTATCCTCTTTCTTGTATTTATTTGTACTGGAACGCATACATCAAAAATGATGTCTGCAATTTGAATGAGAATGAGATAGATTGTTTACAATTAGTCATTGAGGATACACAAACAAAGTCAGAACTAGAAAAGGTGTGGTTTAACCTGAAAAGTACTCTGTCGAGGTAATTATGTTAAGTTCATTGTCCATCGTACAATAAACGAATACAATTTGTGTATGTACTCCCGGTAAAATAGGATCACTCTACTCCATTTCATGGATCAAGAACAATCGAAAAAGAAAGTAAGACGAGGATGGTATCTCTTAAAATACTGAATATAGTAATACCACCGATTGTACTAATGTACATATGATATGTCTCTCCTTTATCAATCGGGAGTAGTGGAAAGATTTGAAATTCCCGTATCCGTATTTGTGTGATGATAAATGCGAAATAAAAAACAAAAGAAATAAGGATCCCCACTGGGGATTAGATCTTGCTTCCTGTCCCCCTTTTCCGTGAAAAGAGAGAGATGAATTGATAAATTCACCGGATCCTAGTTCGGGACTGACGGGGCTCGAACCCGCAGCTTCCGCCTTGACAGGGCGGTGCTCTAACCAATTGAACTACAATCCCAGCGAGGTGTATGGCATACATATTCTTAATGTTACATATTCTTAATGTTACATATTCTTATGTAATCATAAGAACATTCTAGTCCTAGTCGTCGTATTGTAAGAAAGACAGGAATGATATACTGATATCATATCCACATATAATATGGGCTATAGTGAGAGCGACACAGATTACTAGTAACCA